GCTGATTTAGCATATATTTAATGTGGTGGGTTGTAAACCCTTTGAAATCCCTAAAGTTAATCAGGAAATTTTATATATTTTGGGCAAAATTTTCTGTGGTTTGATATGCCTAAGAGATGAAGAAAAATTTTTGTAAAGATGCCAGAAAAAATTTTAGTATATGGGGTTAATTTAGGTTTAATTTATGATTAGTTGTCTCTTTACTGTTTAGCTGATTGTTGTGCATGGTGGGTGTAGAGTTACCTGTGTTTATACTTGATTTGAAATCATTTTAGTTGTTTTTATTGACAAAACAGGTTGGATATAGGTGCTGTAGCTATGTCAGAAGTGATATGAGTTAGTTTTAAGCATTAATTATGGAGGTGTCCTGGCTATTTGTTTGTTGTGTGACATATAGGTTGGCTTATGTTACGGCCATAAGAAGGATATTTATGTATCGTATGTTTGATGGTTGGTGTTTTATGTGTAAGGTTAGGTTTGTGTTTGTTATTGTATTTTTTATTTATTAACGGTGTGAGTTTTTTGGTTAGGTTGAGATTTTTATCTATGATGGGTTGTTACTGGTTTATTAGATTTGATTTTGATGTGGTAACGTTTATGGTAGTAGTAATGCTTTTGGTGTGTTTTTTTTATGTTTATTATTACACTGGTCATTATTTTGGTGATGGCCATGTTAGCATTATGTTACTGAAGTTGATTATTTTATTTGTTAGGGTTATGGGTGTGTTAGTGTGCACTGGTGATTATTTATGTACGTTAATTTTTTGAGAGTATTTAGGTGTTGTTAGATTTTTTTTGATATTGTTTTATGATAATTTTTTAAGTTTGCGTTCTTCTATTATTACTTTGGTGTCGTCTCGATTTGGTGATGTGTGCTTGTTTATGTTGATTGGTTTAAGTTATTATATTGATAGTGGTGTTTTTCCTTGACTTGTGTGTTTTTTTCTGGTAGTCTTTTCTAAGAGTGCTGGGTATCCTTTTATTAGGTGGTTGTTGGAGGCCATGCGGGCTCCCACTCCAGTTAGTTCTTTGGTTCATTCTTCTACTTTGGTTGCTGCTGGTGTTTGATTTGTTATGCGTTATGATTATTTGTTGCATTTTAGGAGGTCGGTTATCATATTTAGTATTATGCTTTTGTTGACTGTGTTTGTAACTGGTGTTAGTAGGTTCTTTTTTTTTGACTTGAAGAAGATTGTGGCCTTGTCGACTTGTAATAATATTTCTTGATGTGTTTTATACTTGATTTTTGGTGATGTTATGTTGTCGTTATTTCAGTTGGTAAGTCATGGCGTATCTAAGTGTATTTTATTTATGTTAGTTGGTGATGTGATGAGTGGTAGTGGTGGTTCACAAGCTAGAAATTGTGTGTATAGATCTGTTTTATATGGGTCATGAAATTTGTTTGGGTTGTTTGCTGTGGTTCTTGGATTATCTGGGGTTCCATTTATTGGGGTGTTTTTTACTAAGCATTTTTTGTTAGGTAGCTTTGTTGGTATTGTTATTAATGTTATGGTTAGTTTGGTAGTTGGGGTATGTGTTTTTTTATCATATATGTATTCTTTTCGGTTATGTAGAATTTTGTGTACTGTAAAGAGTAGTATATCTTCTGGTATGTTGTTTTATTTTAGTTCTGGGTTGATAGTGTATTGTTGGTTATTTGTGAAATTTTATGTATTTTTGCTATTAGATGAGGTTAATTATTTGACTATTATTTGTAGTGTAAGTTTAGTAATTGTTCAATTTTTGGCCTTGTGACTATCTATTGTATTTTATGACAGTACGGTGCTTAGATGGTGGAGTAGTAGGTTATTTGGGTGTGATAACTTAGTTGAATGGTTTTATGAAGTATTTTATGGTATTTTATTCGTGGTTAATTTTTTTTTCCTTCGGTGGGATTATTTGGCGGTGATATTGTTTTATGGTGTTGGCCGCGTAGGTAGTATGGTTTATGGGTGGGTAATGTTGAAAATTTTTTTATTTAGTATGTTCGGTTTGTTTATCTATGTTTTAGTTGTGTAAATAAATTTAAATGTTATTATATTATACGAATAAATATAATATAGAACGAAAGTAAATATAGATAGTCTCCTATTAATACTATACATATATGGGGTAGGGGCCCCATATATGTATAGTATTAATAACATTATTGATTTTATGTGTTAGTTTGGTTAAAATCAATAATATGATATTTGTAATGTTGTTAGTATAATTCGTATTATGTTTTTTTTCCAAAAAAATGATCTAGGTTTAGGCAATGTAAATATGTCTGTGGTTCCTGTTTTTGGTGCTTCTTTTGTTGGTTTGGGTTTAGTTGGGTTGTTTTTATGGAAGGTTAGGTTTGTGTTTGTTGTTTTGGTTTGTATATTGTTGCTGATAGTTGTTTTTTTATATGATGGGTTAAGTTGTATGATCCATCATTATGAGTCGGCTTTTTGGTTGTTTGTGCTGAGAGAGGTGATAATTTTTGGTAGATTTTTGACTTGTTGTTTGTTTTTTGATTGTTGGTGTTATGATAGTTTGTCTAGTTCATTGGAAATTCCGTTTGTGGGGTGTTTTGTTTTGTTAGGGTCTAGGATTACTGTTACTGGTTTTCATCATTTATTTGGTTGACGCTATTGTGATTTGTTTTTGTTTATGACTATAGTTTTGGGTTTAAGCTTTGTTGTGTTACAGGTATTGGAGATGGAAGAGATTAGTTTTAACATAGTTGATGGTAGATTTTATTCTAGTAGTTTTTGTACTGTTGGTTTGCATTTTAGGCATGTTGTGTTAGGGGTTATTGGGTTGATAACATTGTTTTTGGTTGGGAGAGATAGTTTTGGTGTTTATCGTTGTACTGTGTTGACGTGGTATTGACACTTTGTTGATTATATATGGCTTCTTGTGTATACGGTTGTTTATGTGTGTTAGATTACTAATAGGTTAGTTTAAACTGGTAGATTGTGGTTCTGTTGAATACTTATTTGGTTGTATTAGTAATTAGATGGTTGTGTTGTTTCGGCGTAATTTGATAGATTTACCTATTAATTATTCTTTGAATTATTATTGAAGTAGTGGTTTTGTGTTGTCTATGTTTATGGTTCTTCAGATTTTTACTGGAGTGTTGTTGTCTTTTTCGTATGTGGCTGATTTTATGTGTAGGTTTTTTATGGTTATGAATTTGTCTAATGATTCTTTTTTTACCTGGTGTTTGCGGTATTGACATATGGTTGGTGTTAATGTGTTATTTATTTTGTTATTCTTTCACATGGGTATGGCTTTGTATTATGGGAGTTATATTAAGAAGGGTGTTTGGAATGTTGGTTTTGTGTTGTACTTGTTGGTTATGGGTGAGGCGTTTACTGGTTATATTTTACCTTGACATCAAATGTCTTATTGGGCTGCTACTGTTCTTACTTCAATTGTTGATAGGTTGCCCATAGTTGGTTCTATAGTTTATAAGTATGTGGTTGGTGGGTTTTCGGTGTCAGGTATTACGTTGATTCGTGTATTGTCGGTTCATATCTGTTTGGGTTTTGTGATATTAGGCTTGATGGTTGTTCATTTGTTTTATCTTCATAAGATGGGTAATAGTAATCCGTTGTTTTCGTTTTACTCGTTTAATGATTTGGTGTATTTTCATTCATATTTTTCTGTTAAGGATTTGGTACTGTTTTTGGTTACTTGTAGGTTGGTAGTTTTTTGATTGTTTTTTGTTCCTGACTTATTAGTTGATATTGAGGCGTATCTAGAGGCTGATTATTTAAATACTCCTGTTAGTATTAAGCCAGAGTGGTATTTTTTAGCGTTTTATGCTATTCTTCGATGTATTAATTCGAAGGTCGGTGGTTTGTTGCTAATTATATCTTTTATTTTTTTCTTGTGGATACCGACTGAAGGCGGGTCGAGTGTTTATAGTATTTGGCGTCAGATTAATTTTTGGTTAATTGTGAGTTTGTTTTTGTCGTTGACTTATTTAGGTGGATGTCATCCAGAGTATCCTTATTTGGTGGTTTGTAAGTTATTTAGGGTGATAATGGTGTTGATGATGTTTGTTTTTAAGTTGTATTAATTATTTTGTTGGGAGGTGGTGACTTTATTTTTATTATTTAGTTTTGTAATTATGGTTAGTTATTTTTTAGCTGTAGGACGTTTTTTGAATAGTTTGATTATTCTGGAAAAATTTAACGTGTTAATTCTTTTATTTTGTTTGCTGTATTCTTCTCTAGATAGTCATGTTATTTTTATAGTATTTATGGTAGTTTCTACTGTGGAGATTGTTATTAGGTTGACTGTGTTAACTCGGGTATGGGAATGTTCATCTTGTTTAGAATTGGTTGATTTTTAATTGTTGGTGCGGTTTTGTTGTTGTGTTTATTTTATAGATGTGGGGTTGATTGTTGTTGGTTAGTGTCTGATAAGGTGTTTAGTAGGTTATTTGTATTTGATTCTATATCGTTTTATTTAATAGTATTGGTATTAATTTTGGGTTTGTACAGACAAGTTATGTTTTTTGGTTTATTGACGGTTCGGGTTCGGTTTTTTTTGATTGTTAGTATGGTTTTTGCTGTTGTTTGTTTTTGTGTTAATCATTCGGTACTTTTTTGGTGCGTGTATGAATTGTCGATGTTTCCTTTGTTGTATTTGATTTTTAGTGAGTCTCCGTATTCTGAGCGGTTTTTAGCGAGGTGGTATTTTTCTGGTTATTTATTGAGTACTAGTTTGCCGTTAATTCTTATTTTGTTATATTTATCGTATGTTAAAGGGTCATTCTTTTTTAGTGAGTGGTGTTACTGAGATAATGCTTCTTTAAGTATTTTTTATGTTTTATCATTTGTATTTTTTACTAAGGTTCCTTTGGTTCCTTTTCATACGTGATTGCCTATAGTTCATGCTGAGGCTACTAGTATAGTATCTATTTTTTTGAGTGGGTATATTATGAAGTTAGGTTTGTTAGGTGTTTATCGTAGTACGTTTTTTATCTTTGATTTGACTTTTATTAGTTATTTATTTGTTTGTTGTTTGGTTGCTATTGGATTTTTAATTACTGCATGTAGAGAGTTGGATGGTAAGCGTTGGTTAGCATTTTTGAGTTTATCTCATATAGTGATTCCGTTTTTAGGTTTTTTTGTTAGCGATTGGGTTAGAGTTGGTTATAGATTTTTTTATTGTTTAGGTCATGGTCTAAGTGCTGGTTTGGTTTTTGGTTTATTATGATGTTTTTATGATGTTTCAAATACGCGTAATTGGGTTTTATTAAAGTCTGGTGTTGGTGGTGTAGTTGGCATGGTCATTGTTGTGTTGAGGATGTTGAGGTTGTGTTCTTTTCCTACTACTATACAGTTTTTTTGTGAGGTATATTTAGTTAGTCAGTGTTCTGGTGTGTTGCTATATTTGTTGTTTTGGGTAAGTTATTTATTTTTTGGCGGGTTAATTCCTCTAATTTTATGTGGTCATTTGTTAATTCGCAGTGAATATTATGAGTTTGTTAGTGTTTCTTATTATTGTTATTATTTTTTTTTATGCTTTTTGATTTTTTGATGCTATTATGCAATAGTTGTACTGTAATAGTTTAATGAGGTGTTTTTGCATTTTGTGTTTTGGTCATAAAGGAGATTAGTTATCCGTTAAATTTCTTTTAGCTTAAACTAAAGCATCAATTTGAAGCGTTGGAGATAACTTTTGTTAGAGAAACTAGTAAGTTAATTAAACTGTGGGGTTCATGTCTCCATTTTACACGTTTTTGTGTCTGGTTGAGTTTGATGATTGTTGTTAATGATTTTGGTTCTTTATTAAGTCGGGTTTATGTGTTGGTGTTTAAGTGTGTGTCATATTATTATTTCGTTTTATTAGTGTTGGTTTTGCTGTGGTTTTTGTTATATCGTTTGCCATATTGTTATAGGTTTTATTTGTTTTCTGTTTTTTTGTTAGTGGTGGTTTTTGTGATGTTTGTGTCATTGTTTATGTGTCGTGTATCTAATAGAGTTAATAGGTTTTTTGCTAGTTTTATTCCGTTAAGGACGCCTTTATATATATGCTTTTTAGTGTGTGTGGCCGAGTCTATAAGTTATATTATTCGTCCTGTGGTGTTAATTTTGCGTCCTTTTATTAATATTAGGTTGGGATGTTTTGGTGCTGTGGCATTAGGTAATTTGTGTTTTGTTAATTTTTGGTGAGGTTTGGGTTTAGTTGGGTTGTTTTTTTATGAAGTTTTTGTTGCGTTAATTCACTGATACATTGTATCCAGAATTTTAGATTTTTCAGTTGATCATTAGGTAGTTGGATGTTTGTGCGGGTTTTTTATTTTGATGTTGTTGTTTTTTCATTTATGTTTTCTTTGTTATTTTGTTTTTTGTGTTGTGCGGTTGATAAATTGTTTGGATTTTGGGTTTTCTTAGAACTGTGTGGGTTGGCGGTTGTTCCTTCGTTTTTTGTTGGTTTTGGTTTGAATTTTTATAATTTATATAGTTCGGTTTTGAGATACATAATAATGTCCGGACTATCGTCTGTGTTGTTAGTTTCTGGGTTGTTGGTTAATAGGTTATATTATTTTATTTTTTTTGGGTTTGCGGTAAAGTTTGGTTTGTTTCCATTTATGTTGTGGGTGTATCGTGTGTTTAGAGTTGGTAGTTGGTTGTTTATATTTCTTTTAAGGGTTGTTATGAAGTTTCCTGTGCTATTTTTCTGTTTTTTATATCAAATCTCTGGGTTGGATTTAGTATTTGTTGATTGCGGGTTAACTATATTTATGTGTAGGTGCTTGGTGTGAGTTTTTAGGTTGAGTTGGGAGTATGTGTGGTGTCATATCTCATTATCGTCTGTTGCTACTTTAGTTGTTGCATGTTTTTGTAGTAGGGTAGAGGTTTGTTTTTTTATTTATTGATATTATTTCTTTTGGGGGTTGTGTAGAATTATTTATTTTGTGGTTATATCCGATTCAACGGATTTGAAGGGGTATTATTTTTGGGTGTTTTGTTTTTTGTTATTGATAACTCCTGTGTCGATGCCTTTGGTCTATAAGTTGAGTGTGTGTGTTGGTATATTTTATTCTTCTATTTATGTTTTGTTGATTTGGGTTGTTTATAGTTTTTCTGAGCAGTTTTTTTTGTTTAAGTTAGGTGGTGATTATTTTTATAGTAATGTGTTTAATTGTTGGGTTGAGTAGTTAATATTGTTGAGTTAATTGTAGTGTAATGTAGTTTATAAAAAATTTTCGTTTTACACGCGGGAGAACTCGGTTTGAGCTTTACTAGTTTAACATTATAGTTTATTAAAAATATTGAGTTTGCGTCTCGATGATGGGTAGTTACTCTTATGTTGGTGATCTTAGTTTAATGAGAATGTCTATTTGTCTTATTGATGGTGATTTTTTTGATCAGATTACTTTGATGGTTGTTTTTGGTTTAGTTTCTGGGGGGTTTGGATTGTTGATTAGTTTGTTAATAATTGCTTTTTTTGTTTTAGGTGAACGTAAGGTTTTAGGGTATTCTCAGTTTCGTAAGGGTCCTAATAAGGTTGGTATACTCGGTTTGTTGCAGAGGTTTGCTGATTTGTTGAAGTTGGTAATTAAGTTTAAGAATTTTTATTTTCAGAGCCGTAGTTATGTTGGTTTATTTGGTGTTATGCTATTGATAGTTTTAGTAGTTATATATTCGTTTGTTTACGGTAGATATTATAGAATTAGTTATAGTGGTCTTTCTGTATTATGGTTTTTGGCTGTTGCTAGAGTTTCTAGATATTCTTTGTTGTGTGCGGGTTGGGGTAGTTATAATAATTACTCATTTTTGAGGTCAGTTCGATGTGCTTTTGGATCTGTTAGGTTTGAGGCTTGTTTTATGTGCGTGGTGATTTTTTGTGCTTTGTGTTGTTGCAGGTATAATTTGGTTGATTTTTATTATAGTTGTTGATGAAGTTGGTTGTTATTTCCGTTAATATATGGGTTGTTTTTGGTATGTGTGTTGTGTGAGACTAATCGTACTCCATTTGATTACGGAGAATCTGAGAGAGAATTGGTTAGTGGATTTAATGTTGAGTATAGTGGTATTTACTTTACGTGTTTGTTTGCTTGTGAGTATATCATTATATATGTGTTTTCGTGATTAGTAGTTGTATTGATGGTTGGTGGTGGCTTTGTTGGTATGTTTATGTTGTTATTTAATTTATTGTTTTTTATGTGGACTCGTGCAACATTACCGCGTGTTCGTTATGATTGTTTTGTGAAATTTTTCTGAGAGGTTTGTTTATGTGTGCTGATTTTGGGTTTTTTTGTTATTGTCAATTAATTGATGTCGTTTTTATGTCTATATAGATTATTAAAATCGTGATGCTGTTAACTTCAAGAAATGGTTATAGCCATTATGGTCGGTGTAGCTTACCTTAGTTTAATTGAAGAATGTTGGTTTTGGGGATCTTTGGTCTCGTGGAGAGGTTTGGTTAATAGGGCTGCATAGCAGGTTACTTTGATATAGTAAATTGTGAATTTATTTTCCGTTAATATTATGATCCATATATCTAATGTTTAAGGGCTGGGTTCTTACCCCAGTAATGTGGTTGTCACTGTGGGTTTGATGATTGTTTTGTTTTTTGTTTTTTTTGTTTTTTTTTTGTTTGGTTGTGTTGTTTATTTTTTTAATTGTGGGTTGTTGAATAAGTTTGGTGTTTCTGGGTTTGAGTGGTGTAGCTCTTATGAATGTGGGTTTTTTCCTGCTATGATAAGTTTGGATTGTTTTAGGTTTACTTATTTTTTGTTGTTGGTTGTGTTTGTTATTTTTGATTTAGAGGTGTCTTTGTTATTGAATATGCCTTTTCAAGGAATTTTATTTGGTAATTTTTGGTATTATTATTTTTTTTTGTTGGTGATGTTTTTTGGATTTGTTATTGAGTTGTTCAGTGGGTATGTGCGTTGAGTTTATTAATGGGTGTGGTTAGAGAAAATTGTGGAATTACTGCTAATAATTTTGTGTCATTTAGGTTTGGCTTTCTCTTTGGTTGATATAAGGTTAAGTTAATTTTGACTGTATGTTTTCAAAACATTTAGGGGCTGATTTAGGTCATCTTATGATTATGAGAGTGGTGTGATTAGGTAGATGGTTGTTAACTTTGGATCATAAGCGTATAGGCGTGATTTATAGTTTATTAGGTGTGTGGTCTGGTTTTGTTGGTTTGAGGTTTAGTTTGTTGATTCGTGTTAATTTTTTGGAGCCTTATTATAATGTTATACCTTTAGATTGTTATAATTTTCTGGTTACGAATCATGGTATAATAATGATTTTTTTTTTCTTGATGCCGATATTGATTGGTGGGTTTGGAAATTATTTATTGCCTTTGTTGGGCGGGTTGTCTGATTTGAATTTACCGCGTTTGAATGCTTTGAGTGCGTGGCTTTTGATTCCTTCATTGGTTTTGTTGTTGGTTAGGATGTGTTTAGGTGCTGGTGTTGGTTGAACTTTTTATCCGCCGTTGTCTTCTTCATATTTTTCTAGTGGTTGTGGTGTTGATTTTTTAATGTTTTCTTTGCATTTGGCAGGTGTTTCTAGTGTTTTTAGTTCTATTAATTTTATTTGTACTTTGTATAGAGTTTTTATGAATAAAGTGTTTTCTCGTACTTCTATAGTTCTTTGATCTTATTTGTTTACTTCTATTTTGTTGTTGGTAACGTTGCCTGTTTTGGCTGCGGCTATTACTATGCTTTTGTTTGATCGTAATTTTTGTTCTGCTTTTTTTGATCCGTTAGGAGGTGGTGATCCTATTCTATTTCAACATATGTTTTGGTTTTTTGGTCATCCTGAGGTTTATGTGTTAATTTTGCCTGGGTTTGGTATAATTAGTCATATTTGTTTAAGGATTAGTGCTAATTTGGATGTGTTTGGGTTTTATGGGTTGTTGTTTGCTATGTTTTCTATAGTGTGTTTAGGAAGTAGGGTTTGGGGGCATCATATGTTTACTGTTGGGTTGGATGTTAAGACGGCTGTTTTTTTTAGTTCTGTTACTATGATTATAGGAGTTCCTACTGGTATAAAGGTTTTTACTTGGTTGTATATGTTGTTAAATTCGAATGTTAATAAGAGTGATCCTGTTTTGTGATGGGTGGTTTCTTTTATAGTTTTGTTTACTTTTGGAGGAGTTACTGGTATAGTTTTGTCTGCTTGTGTATTGGATAATGTTTTACATGATACTTGATTTGTGGTGGCTCATTTTCATTATGTTATGTCGTTGGGTTCTTATATAGGGATTATTGTTATGTTTATTTGGTGGTGACCTTTGATTACTGGTTTAAGGTTGAATAAGTGTTTGTTGCAATGTCAGTGTATAATTTCTAATGTAGGGTTTAATCTTTGTTTTTTTCCTATGCATTATTTTGGTTTGTGTGGATTACCACGTCGTGTGTGTATCTATGAGTATAGTTATAATTGGGTTAATGTAGTGTGTACTGTGGGTTCTTTTATATCTGCGTTTAGTGGATGTTTTTTTGTTTTTATTTTATGGGAGTCTATAGTTAATAAGAATGAGGTGTTGGGTTCATATAAATCTTTTGGTTTAGTGGATTATTTGATGAGTCCTGTGGCTTGTCATAATGATTATTTTTGTTATCCGTATAATGTGGATTATACTTATGGTGTGTATTATATGCGTTGAGTAGATGATTGTACGTATGTGTTTGCTGTTGGTTAGTTAGTTAAAGTTTATAATGTGAGTTTTGTAAGCTCAAGTTGATTAGTGATCATTGACCTGGTTGTTTAGCTGTTATGTTGGTTGTTTTGGTTTATTTGCCTTTTGCATCATGCTTAACGGAGTTTTGTAAAGTATGTTTTTGTACCGAAAGGTTCTGATTTTAAATTTAGTTGTTTAGAGTTATCGTTAGGTCTGGGTAAGGTTTTGTAAATTAAATTTATGATGTGATAAGTAAGTCGTAGAGCTTTATAACTGTTTGGTTGTTGATTATTTAGTGATATGTGGGTGGCTATTAGGTCATTTATAATTTTATACATTTAGTGTTATGTGTATAGTTTGATAAGGTTATAGGTACCTAATTTTTGTTATATTGTTGTAAATATGGTTTTGATGGTTTAGTTGTGTGTTAATTGGTTGGACAACTGTTTTATTATGTTTAGTTGCTATACTATCGTTGAATAAGTAATTTTATTATGCTATTTATTTCTCGAATTCTTTCCGTCTGTTTATTAAAAACATTTCCAATTTTAATTATAATTGGTAGTGCCTGCCCAATGTTGGTTGATTAATGGCCGCGGTATATTGACTGTGCAAAGGTAGCATAATTAATTGCCTTTTAATTGGAGGCTTGTTTGAATGGTTTGACGAGATAGGTATGAATATTTGGTATTTGGTTGAAATTGATTTTAAGGGTTTAGAATTCTTTATGTTTAATAAGACGGAAAGACCCTAGGATCTTTTGTTTTTGTTTGGGGCAAATCTTAATGTTTTATGAATATTATGACCCTGAAGTTGGATTGGTTTGTTGGGTTAAGTTACCCTAGGGATAACAGTGTGATTACTAATTAGAGATCATATCGAATTAGTTGTTTGCCACCTCGATGTTGACTTAGGCTAAGGTTTTGGTGTAGTAGTTGAGATTTTAGGTCTGTTCGACCTTTTAGCCTTCATGAGTTGAGTTAAGACCGGCGTGAGCCAGGTCGGTTCTTATCTATTGTGGAAGTTTATCAGTACGAAAGGACAGTAAATTTTTTTGTTGAATATGAATGTTGGTTGGTTTTGCAAAAGCTGATTAGGGTTGTGGTTTGACCCCGTATTTTATTTGTTTAACTGTGGCAATAAGAAGTTTTGTTTCATTAGCTGCATGAAGTTTGTTTGTAGTTTATTGATTATGTTTTCTGGTTGTTTTTATCAGCAGTTGGTTTTTTGTTAAGATGTGGGTCTTATAGGGGTGATGCAATTTGAGGGGATAGGTCACAGTGCCAGCATCTGCGGTTAATCTGTTTTCTTTGCTTTTGTGTGGATTGTGTATATTTATTTATGTGTAATGTTAGGTTAAATTTTATTGTGATAGTGTTGAGTAAGTAAATTTTGTTATGATATATGTGATGACAGGGATTAGATACCCCATTAATGTATTTTGTACGGTTGTTCTAGTTTTGTAACTAAAAGGGTTTGGCAGTGAGCGATTCTTATTAGGGGAAGATGCATAGTGAAGGATGGTCCACCTATTAGTTTACTCTTGTTATGTTGGTGTATATCTGGTTTAATATTATTGTTGAATAATTTAAGTTTGTGTAGGTTTAATTAAGCTAAGTCTATGTGCTGCTTATGAGAGTTTTTGTGTGTTACATTAATAAGGGTGTTTTTGTAATAGAATATTATTTAGGACTTAATAGTAATGTTTAAATGAGTTTGTTGATGTGAAGAGAGTTTAGCTCAGGTACACACCGCCCGTCACCCTCGGTTGTTATTGAGGTAAGTCGTAACAAGGTAACTTTAAATGAATTTGAAGTTAATTATTAGGTTGTGCTAATTAGAGTGAAATTGTCGTTGTTATATTATGATATTGTGTGTTATATTGTGGCTGTTTGCGTATTTATTATTTGTTTTGTATATGTTTTGTTGTGTTGAAATGTGGTAGAAGGTGTTGGTACTGTTAAATTTGGTGGGGAGAGTCAGGTCATCGAGTTGGTGTGGACTGTTGTTCCTACTGTGATTGTGTTGGTATTGTGTGCTTTGAAAGTGAATTTTATTACGAGTGATTTGGATTGTTTTTCTTCTGAGACTGTTAAGATTGTTGGTCATCAGTGGTATTGAACTTATGAGTATTCTGGCGGTTGTTATGATTCATTACCTGTTGGTGATTATTTTATGGTTGATAAGCCTTTGCGGATGGTTTATGGTTTACCTTACCATTTGGTGGTTACGTCTGGGGATGTTATTCATTCTTTTTTTGTTCCTTCATTAAATTTGAAGATGGATGCTATCCCTGGTCGTCTTAATCATTTGTTTTTTTGTCCATCTCAGCATGGGTCGTTTGTTGGTTATTGTGCTGAGTTGTGTGGTGTTAATCATGGAGTTATGCCTATTGTTGTGGAGGTTGTCGGTGATTGTTTTTAGTTTGGTTGTGTGTCTGTTTTAGTATAATTAGTATTATATTGGCTTTTCGTGCTGTAGATGGTTGTTTAACTGAACAGATTTTATGTTATTTGAGGTTTTTGTTGTTATGTATTTTTGTGTGTTGGTACTTTTTTGTTTTACTAGACATAGCATTTATTATTGTGTATTGCTGGTGGTAAATGCGTTGCTAGCTAGTTGTATGTGTTATACTATTTATGGGTTTAGTTGATATTCTTTGCTTTTGTGTTTGGTATATGTAGGTGGTGTTTATGTTTTGTTTATTTTTGTGTCGGTGTTTAGTCCTAATAGTAGTTTTGTTTTATATCATAGGATTTGGGAAGTGAGTATATATGTGTGGTTTGTTTTTGGGTTGTTTATGTGTGTATTTATTTATTATGCATTGGTTGGTAGTGAGTTTAGTGGTGTGTTGTGCAGTGTTAGAGAGGGTTGGTTATATTTGTTTTTGTGTTTGACTTTGGTGTTTGGTTTTTTGGTGTTGAGTGTGGTTGCTAGAAATAAGGTGAAATTTTATCGTTAGTGCTTAAGTGT